AATGATGTGCCTGAATTAAAAAGGATTATTTTGATAGAATAAATTATGTAAAAATTTACCTTCATTTTTTTTATAATTTAAATTTTAAATAAATTTATACAAATAAGCTAAACTTTTAAGCTTTTAAACTCATAATTTAAAGATAAAATTATTTTTTTTGTATTTATTTTCAATTATTTTAAATATTAAATTTTATTAAAAATTATTAATTTAATTTTAAAAATTTTCCCTTATTTTTATAAATTCTACATTAAATAGAAATTACATTACTTTAAACTTAATTTTTTTGATATTTTTTTATAAAAAAATAAAAAAATTTTAATTTATTTACATTTTTATAATTTTAAAATTTTATTATTTTAATTTTATGAGTTGATTATACATTAAAAATATATTTAATAAATGATTTGGAAACCGTAATTCTTTAAATTTTAGTTTTATGAGTCGATTACGCATTTAAAAAATGAATATTTATTTAATAAATGATTTGGAAACCGTAATTCTTTAAATTTTAGTTTTATGAGTCGATTACGCATTTAAAAAATATACACATTTAATAAATGATTTGGAAACCGTAATTCTTTAAATTTTAGTTTTATGAGTCGATTACGCATTTAAAAAATATACACATTTAATAAATGATTTGGAAACCGTAATTCTTTAAATTTTAGTTTTATGAGTCGATTACGCATTTAAAAAATATACACATTTAATAAATGATTTGGAAACCGTAATTCTTTAAATTTTAGTTTTATGAGTCGATTACGCATTTAAAAAATGAATATTTATTTAATAAATGATTTGGAAACCGTAATTATTAAAATTTTAGTTTTATGAGTCGATTACGCATTTAAAAAATGAACATTAATTTGATAAAATAAACTCTTTATTTAATTTTTCTTATCTTATTTTACTTAATTTTATAAATAATATTTAATTTATATTTTTTATTTTTAAAAATTATTTTATTTACAGCATTAAATTCATTTAAAAATATTTTTTCTGGATTTAATGTGAAAATTTTATTTACAGCATTAAATTCATTTAAAAATATTTTTTCTGGATTTAATGTGAAAATTTTATTTACAGCATTAAATTCATTTAAAAATATTTTTTCTGGATTTAATGTGAAAATTTTATTTACAGCATTAAATTCATTTAAAAATATTTTTTCTAGATTTAATGTGAAAATTTTATTTACAGCATTAAATTCATTTAAAAATATTTTTTCTGGATTTAATGTGAAAATTTTATTTACAGCATTAAATTCATTTAAAAATATTTTTTCTAGATTTAATGTGAAAATTTTATTTACAGCATTAAATTCATTTAAAAATATTTTTTCTAGATTTAATGTGAAAATTTTATTTACAGCATTAAATTCATTTAAAAATATTTTTTCTAGATTTAATGTGAAAATTTTATTTACAGCATTAAATTCATTTAAAAATATTTTTTCTGGATTTAATGTGAAAATTTTATTTACAGCATTAAATTCATTTAAAAATATTTTTTCTGGATTTAATGTGAAAATTTTATTTACAGCATTAAATTCATTTAAAAATATTTTTTCTAAATTTAATGTGAAAATTTTATTTACAGCATTAAATTCATTTAAAAATATTTTTTCTGGATTTAATGTGAAAATTTTATTTACAGCATTAAATTCATTTAAAATATTTTTTCTAGATTTAATGTGAAAATTTTATTTACAGCATTAAATTCATTTAAAAATATTTTTTCTGGATTTAATGTGAAAATTTTATTTACAGCATTAAATTCATTTAAAATATTTTTTCTAGATTTAATGTGAAAATTTTATTTACAGCATTAAATTCATTTAAAAACTTGAAATTTTTATTCGTAAAATTAAAAATATATGATATATGGTTTTACCGCTAAATTTTTATTCGTAAAATTAAAAATATATGATATATGGTTTTACCGCTAAATTTTTATTCGTAAAATTAAAAATATATGATATATGGTTTTACCGCTAAATTTTTATTCGTAAAATTAAAAATATATGATATATGGTTTTACCGCTAAATTTTTATTCGTAAAATTAAATATATATATACATATATACTTATACTTATACTTATACTTAATAATATTATTATTACCAAAAATTTCAAAAATTTTTATGCTAAAACACTAAAGTATAAATAATAAATTATAGGTAAGCTAATTAAGCTATTAGACTCATACTCTAAAAATATAAATTTTTAATATTTATTCTATAATCTGAATATATCTAATAAAAATTATTTTTGATCTTATAATCTTAATTCAACCTATTTTTTTATATTTATTATAATTATAATAAATTTTTTATCCTTAATAACTAATAATTTAAATTATTTATGAATTTTATTAGAAATCAATTTATTAATTTTTTTATTCTTATTTACTCAAAATTCTAAACAATTTTCTACTATTGCAATATTTTTTATTATTCAATCTTTATCTAGATTAATTTTAATTTTTATTTTTAATATAAATTCTTCTTTATTTAATTTAAATTTTATTAATATATGATTTTATTTAACTATATCAATAAAACTTGGATTATTCCCATTTTCATGATTACCTTTAATATTTTTTAAAAATATAAATTGAATAATAATTTTTATCTATTCAACATTACAAAAATTTATCCCATTTTTAATAATTAAAAATATATTTAACTTAAATCAAAATTATTGAATCTTTTATATTTGTTTAATTTCCATAATTTTTAGCACAATTAGATCATTATTTTTAAATAATTTTAAATCAATTATAGCAATATCATCAATTAATAATTCTTGCTGAATAATTATTTTATTAATTAATAATTTTTATTATTTTATTTTATACTTTATTATTTATTCAATTATTATATTAATAATTTCAAAATATTTATTTAAATTAAATATTAATTTTAATTATGAATTCATTTATATATTTTCCAATAAAAAATATTCTATAATTTATTTTACCCTATTATTATTTATATTAAGTATAATTCCACCTATATGTTCATTTATTATTAAATTAAATGCATCAATATTCTTAATTTATAATAATATAATAATTACAAATATAATTTTAATAATTTATTCAACTTTATCAATTTTAATATACTTAAATATTTTAATTAAATCTTTATATTTTATATTTATTAAATATAAAATTATTTATAATTTCTTTAATATAAATAAAAATATATTTTCTTTAATAATCATAAGATTTTCTTTAATAACTATATTCTTATTAATTTACTTACTATTATAATTTTAAAGATTTTAAGATAAAAATAAATAATCTTTTAACCTTCAAAGTTAAATATATAATAAAATTATAAATCTTAATATAATATATATATATCTTTAAATTTGCAATTTAAAATTTTTAATTAAAAATATAAGATTTTTCATAATAATACTAGAAAAAATATTTCATTAATAAATTTACAATTTACCGCCTCTAATTTCAGCCATAGTATTGATAAAATGATTCTATTCAACAAATCACAAAGATATTGGACTATTATATTTTATTTTTGGACTTTGATCAGGAATAATTGGTTCAGCTTTAAGAATAATTATTCGATTAGAACTTGGATCTCCAGGAAAATTAATTGGTAATGATCAAATTTATAACACCATTGTTACTGCACATGCATTTATTATAATTTTTTTTATAGTTATACCTTTTATAATTGGAGGATTTGGTAATTGATTAATTCCTTTAATATTAGCTGCTCCAGATATAGCTTTCCCACGAATAAATAATATAAGATTTTGACTTCTTCCACCTTCTTTATTTTTTTTATTATTAAGAAACATTATTGGAACTGGTGTAGGAACAGGATGAACCCTATACCCACCATTATCTTCAATTACAGGTCATAATTCTCCTTCTGTAGATCTAAGAATTTTTGCCCTCCATATTGCTGGAATTTCATCAATTATAGGAGCAATTAATTTTATTGTAACAATTTTAAATATACATATTAAAATACCTTCAATTAATTTTATTCCATTATTTGCTTGATCTGTTTTAATTACTGCTATTTTACTTTTACTTTCATTACCAGTTCTTGCTGGTGCAATTACTATATTACTAACAGATCGAAACTTTAACACATCATTTTTTGATCCAGCAGGAGGGGGGGATCCAATCCTTTATCAACATTTATTTTGATTTTTTGGACACCCAGAAGTTTATATTCTAATTCTTCCTGGATTTGGAATTATTTCTCATATTATTACTAATGAATGCAGAAAAAAAGAAATTTTTGGTTCTTTAGGAATAATTTATGCAATAATTACTATTGGTCTTTTAGGATTTATTGTTTGAGCACATCATATATTTACAGTTGGATTAGATGTAGATACACGAGCATACTTTACTTCAGCTACAATAATTATTGCTATTCCTACAGGAATTAAGGTTTTTAGATGATTAGCAACTATTTATGGATCAAAAATTAATTATTCACCTTCAATAATTTGAAGAATAGGATTTATTTTCTTATTTACTCTTGGAGGATTAACCGGAATTATTTTATCTAATTCATCATTAGATATTATTCTCCATGATACATATTACGTTATTGGACATTTCCATTATGTTTTATCTATAGGAGCAGTATTTGCAATTATTGCAGGATTTATTCATTGATTCCCCTTATTCTTTGGATTTACTTTAAACAAAAAAATACTAAAAATTCAATTTATTACAATATTCATTGGAGTAAATTTAACTTTCTTTCCTCATCATTTTTTAGGATTAAATGGATTTCCTCGACGATATTCAGATTACCCTGATATATATATATGTTGAAATGTTTTATCATCAATTGGATCATTAATTTCATTCTTTTCAATAATCTTTTTAATTTTTATCATTTGAGAAGCTTTTATTTCTCAACGAATTACAACATTTAAATATTTCCCATCTTCAAATATTGAATGATTTCATTCAATACCTCCTCATTCTCATTCATATATAGAAATTCCATCAACATTTATCTATTAATTATAATATGGCAGATTCAAGTGTATTGGTTTTAAACACCAACCATAAAGATTTATTAATCTTTTATTATAAATTCACACATGAAATTCATATTTTATTCAAGATTCAAATTCTCCTAATATAGATCAATTAATCTTTTTTCATGACCTAACTTTAATAATTATTATTATTATTACTTCTTGTATTATATATATATTTTATTTTTTAATTATAAATAAATTAACTAATCGATTTATAACTAATGAACACATAATTGAATTAATTTGAACAATTACTCCTATATTAACTTTATTATTTATTGCATCACCATCACTTAAAATTCTCTACTTACTTGAAGAAACCTCATCAATACCTATCATTTCAGTTAAAATCATTGGTCATCAATGATATTGACAATATGAAATATCTGACTATATAAATATTGAATTTGAATCATTTATACAAAATTTAGACTCAACCTCCCCATTATGAATTGCACGTTTAATAGATGTAGATAATCGATTAATCTTACCAATTAATTCTTCTATCCGATTACTTTTCACTTCAGATGATGTAATTCATTCATGAACAATTCCATCTTTAGGAATTAAAATAGATGCTACACCTGGACGAATCAATCAAGCTTTAATATTAATAAATCGACCAGGAATTTTTTTTGGTCAATGTTCTGAAATCTGTGGTGCTAATCATTCATTCATACCTATTATAATTGAATCAACAAATTTAAATAATTTTATTAATTGAATAAAATCTTTCAATTAATCATTAAGAAGCTTTAACGTAAGCATGAGTCTCTTAAACTTTTTATGATAATTAAACACCTATCCTTAATGAAAAATAAAAAAGAATTAGTTAAATCATAACATTTAAATGTCATTTAAAAATTATTTTTTTGTAAATAAATATTCTTTTATTCCACATCTTAGACCTTTAAAATGAATAAACTTATATTTATGATTAATTTCATGAATAATAATTTTTTTTATTAAAATAAATTTTTTTATAAAATTTAATTTAAATAAAAAACAATATTTTTTTAATTCAATCAATAATTTAAACTGAAAAATTTAATGTTAACAAATCTATTTTCAATTTTTGATCCAAATTCATCATTAAACTATTCTATAAACTGAATATCTATTTTTATTTCAATATTATTTTTTCCAAACACTTTTTGATTTAAAAAAAATAAATGATCAATTTTTATTAAATTAATCATTATATTTTTATTCAATGAAATAAAAAATATAATACAAAAACAAAACTTAAATAACATTATTTTTTTCTTAATATTATTTTTTCTATTTATTATAATAAACTTTATAGGATTATTTCCTTATATTTTTACACCAACAAGACACTTAACTGTAACATTACCCATATCAATTACAATCTGAATAAGAATTATATTATTTGGATGAATCAATAAAACTAAATTCATATTTGCTCACTTAGTTCCAGTAAGAACCCCAAGATTATTAATACCATTTATAGTTATTATTGAAACAATTAGAAATATTATTCGACCAGGAACCTTAGCAATCCGATTATCAGCTAATATAATTGCTGGACATTTACTTTTATGCTTATTAGGATCAACTGGACCAACTTTATCTAATAATTATATTTTATTAATTATAATTTTAATACAAATTATATTATTTTCATTAGAAATAGCTGTATCAATTATTCAATCATATGTTTTTATAACCTTAAGTTCTCTCTATTCAAATGAAACCTAATATTTAATATTTTTAATAAATTAATAATGTATAACTCAAATCATCCTTATCATCTTGTAACAATTAGACCTTGACCAATTTTTTTATCATTCAACTTACTATTTTTATTAATAGGATTTATTAAATGATTCTATTTTTTTAATCATTATTTATTATTATTTAGATTAATTTTAATATTAATTATTCAATTTCAATGATGACGTGATGTAACACGAGAAAGAACCTTTCAAGGATGTCATACAATATATGTAATAAATAATATTCGTATAGGAATAATTTTATTTATTACTTCAGAAATTTTTTTTTTCATTTCATTATTTTGAACCTATTTTCATTCAGCTTTAGCCCCCAGAATTGAAATTGGTTTAATATGACCACCTAAAGGAATTAAAATATTTAATCCATATGATATTCCTATATTAAATTCAATTATTTTAATTACTTCAGGACTAACAATTTCATGATCTCATAATATAATAATCATAAATAAATTCAAAATCTCATACTTTAGATTATTACAAACTATTATATTAGGAATCATTTTCTCTTTATTTCAATATATTGAATATTATGAAGCACCATTTACAATCTCTGATTCTTGTTTCGGTTCCATTTTTTTTTTAACTACAGGATTTCATGGAATTCATGTTATTATTGGAACCTTATTTTTAATAATTTGTTTAATTCGAATACAATTAAATCATTTTTCTAAAAATCATCACTTTGGATATGAAGCAGCAATCTGATATTGACATTTTGTAGATATTGTTTGATTATTTGTTTATACATGAATTTATTGATGATTTTTTTATTTATATAGTATATAAAATTACATTTAACTTCCAATTAAAAAAATTAATTAAATTAATATAAATAATTATCTTATATTTTATTATTTCAATATTACCTATAATAATTATTTTAATTTTAATTTCAATTAATTATTTTTTATCAATAAAATCTTCATCTGATCGAGAAAAACCTTCCCCATTTGAATGTGGATTTAATCCATTAACTAATACTCGATTACCATTTTCTATACAATTTTTTTCTATTATAATTATTTTCTTAATTTTTGATATTGAAATTATTATTTTAATTCCTTTAATTCCAGCTATAACACTAAATATAAACTTATTTTATTGATTTAATTCTTTTTTTATTGTTCTAAGAATTTTATTTATCGGATTAATTTATGAATGAAATGAACAATCAACCCTTTGAATTAACTAAAATATTAATTTAAGGGTTTTAGTTAAATTATATAACAATTATATTGCATATAAAAATTAAAAAAATTATTTTTTTAAACCTTAAATATGAAGTAATATATATACAATTTAATTTCGACTTAAAAAATTTGGTTTAATTAAAACCCATATTTAAAAATTAATTGAAGCCAAATTAGAGGCAAATTATTGTTAATAATTCCATTGAGCCCCCCCCTCCAATTGAAATAAATAAAGTTAAAGCTTCTAACTTTAAATCTTAATGAATAAAATTCATTATTATTTCATTTTTTTTAATTTAATATTTTTATTAATATTTTTTCATTACTTTAAAAAAATTTACGTAGTTTAAAAATAAAACAATTTATTTTCAATAAATAAATAATATTAATTATTTGTAAATTATATTTAAAGATTGATTAATCACCTTAATATCTTCAATATTAAACTCTCCTTTAAGCTATTTAAATTTTAAAAACAAATAGATAAAAAAATTAAAAACACAAAATATGTTATAATTTTATTTAAAAATATAATATCAATTTGAAAGAAATTTATTATTAATAAAAATTTCTTTTTTAATCCTCTAATTTGAATAAATTCAATAAATCCTTTATCAATTTTATAATAAATTAAAGAAATAAAAATAACTTTTTCATAAATGCAATTTAAAATAAATTCTAAACCAAATATTTTATTTAAAAAAACTTTTTCATATAATGAAAATCTAAATTCTTTAAATGAAATTCATCATCCAAATCAAATTCCAAAAGTACAAACTATTAATACAAATACTTTTTCAAAAAATTTTAAAATAATAACTTTTTCAATAAAAAAAAATAAATTCATAAAAATATATCCACCAAAAATTGAAAAAAAAAATAAAATTAATATTGATAGTACTATATAAAAATCTTCATTTTTTAAACATATACAATTTAATTTATTTAAATCATTAATATAAACTAAATTAATTAATCGAATTCTATAAGAAACAGTAAATATTGTTGATATAAAAATTATAATTAATCTAAAATAATTAATTTTTTTTATTAAAAACCTTTCTATAATTAAATCTTTTGAATAAAATCCTGATAAAAATGGTAATCCACATAAAGATAAAGAAGAAAAAAAAAATATTAAACCAACAAAGGGGTAAAATTTAATTAATCTCCCTATAAAACGAATATCCTGATTATTTAATATTAAATGAATAATAATCCCTCTACATATAAATAATAAAGATTTAAATAAAGCATGTATAACTAAATGAAAAAAACCTATTATTACTTCCCCTAAAGATAAAATTCTTATTATTAATCCTAATTGTCTTAAAGTGGATAAAGCAATAATTTTTTTTAAATCATTTTCAAAATTAGCTACAAACCCAGCTATAAATATTGTAAAACTAGAAATTATTAATAAATATTTTCTACCAAAATCTATTAAAAACATATTAAAACGAATTATTAAATAAACACCTGCTGTTACTAAAGTAGAAGAATGAACTAAAGAAGATACAGGCGTAGGAGCTGCTATAGCCAAAGGTAATCAAACAGAAAAAGGTAACTGAGCTCTTTTAGTGCATCTTCTTAAAATTAAAAATATAATAATTAAATTTATTCTATTAAAATAAAATATTAAATTTCATGAACCCTTAGCTATCAATAAACCAATTATTATTAAAATACCTACATCTCCAATTCGATTTATTAAAACTGTAACTATTCCACTATTAAAGGATTTCCAACTTTGATAATAAATAATTAATCCATAAGAAACTAACCCTAAACCATCTCAACCAATTAAAACTCTTAAAATATTTGGACTTAAAATTATCAAATATATTCTAAAAACAAATAATAACACTAAATAAAAAAATCGATCTAATGTAAAATCCCCTTCTATATAATAAATTCTATACATTAAAACAAATCCAGAAATTAATCTAACTAAACTTACAAAAATTATTGAAATTCAATCAAAAAATAAAATAAATTCTATAATAAATGAATTTAAACTTATTGCCATCCAATGAAAAAAAAACCTTTGTTTGTAAAATATTATTAATAAAGAAATTACTAATGAAATAATCCTATTAAATACCAAAAAATAAATATATATATAAATTACAATTTAAAATAGAATTTTATCTATATCCTTAGCCCCACAAACTAAAATTTTTTTAAACTATCTAAATTTACAATTTAACTATTAAATTATAAATAAATTCAAAGAAAAAATTAACACATTTAAAATAAATCAATGAATAAATAAAATTAAATATTCTAAAACTTCAACCTTACCAAATTTTATAGATATAAAATTTGATTCACCATGTTGACTATAACTAAAAAAATATAAAGAATAAGCAGAACTTAAAAAACATGTTATTATTATATATAATATTAACATTTTATCAAATGAAATTAAACTTGATATTATTAAAATTTCAGCAATTAATCTTAAAGTTAATGGAGCAGAAAAATTTCTAATACATATTAAAAATCATCATATTCTTAATGTAGGATCTAAATTTACTATTCCTTTATTAAAATATAATAATCGACTCCCTATACGTCTATATCTCACATTAACGATAAAAAATAAACCAGAAGAACATAATCCATGACCAATTATTATTAAATAAGAACCAATAAATCCAATTCTTGATAAAGTTGATATTCTGGCAATTAATAATCTTATATGAACTACTGAAGAATAAGCTACCAATATTTTTATATCAGTCTGAACTAAACAAACAAATCTTATAACTAATCCCCCAATCAAACTAAAAGAAATTAAATAATTTCTTAAACTAATTGCATTTAAAAAAAAAATTTGATATATACGTAAAATTCCATATCTTCCTAATTTTAATAAAATTCCAGCTAAAATTATTGAACCATAAACTGGAGCTTCAACATGAGCTTTTGGTAACCAAATATGAATAAAAAATGCAGGTATCTTAACAAGAAAAACTATTATTATAATTAAAAACCTTACTGCTCATAATTTTACTTCAGTAAATTCCAAAACACTAAATATCAATCTTCCTGTACATTTCATAATATTTAATAAAATAATTAAAAATGGAACAGAAGAAATTATTGTAAAAAAAAATATATATAAAGAAGCTTCAAATCGTTCAAATGTATACCCATTATATAAAATTAATATAAAAATTGGTAATAATCTAATTTCAAATAAAAAATAAAATATTAATAAATTAAATGTTGAAAATCTTATTACTAAAATAACTAATAAAACTAAAATATAAATTTTTGTTAATTTTTCCATTTTTATTAAAAAAACAATTCTAATAATAAAAATTCTTAAAATAATTAAATAAAATGAATAAAAATCATAAGAAAAAATTGAATAAATTTCTATCCATATACCAAAATTCATATTACAATTTAAAATTATTAAAAATATTAATAAAATTCCAATTATATATAAATTATCAAATGTAAATTTTAATACCCCAAATCTAAAAATTAAAAATAAATAATATTTTATCATATTAACAAAGATAAATTTTTTATTTGATCATTACCTTTAAAATGAACTAAACAAACTAAAATTGATAAACCTAAAACACTTTCAATAACAAAAAAAATTATAATTATTAAATAAAATACTTCTATTTCTTCAATAGACAAATTTAAAAAAATTATAAATAATACTCTTAATACTAAAAACTCTAAACATATTAAAATTATTAAAAAATAATTATAATATTTAATAAATATTAATAAAATTAACAACCTGATTACTAAATCTCATCTAAAATGTAAAATTAACTATATAAATTATTATTAATTTAATCTTTTTATTCAAAATAAATCTTAGCTTTATAGTTTAAAAAAAACATTAATCTTGTAAATTAAAATTAAATAAATTTTTAAAGCTTATCAAAAAAATAAAATTTTTATATCTTTAATCTCCAAAATTAATATTTTTTATTAAACTATTTTTTGTTAATTTAATTAATTTTATGAATAAATCAATTATTTACTTTTTTCATATATTTATAATAATATTTATAATTATAATAATTTTAACTTTAATTACATACCCAAATTTAAGAATTTTAATTATATTATTTATATTAATTCTTTATTCATTATTAATTGCTATCAATTTAACTAAATTTACATCAATATCATTAATATCCTATTTAACATTTATAATAATAACAGGAGGAATCATAATTTTATTTAGATTTTTTATTAGTTTAATTTCTAATAATTTAATAAAAATTAAATTTTTAAAACAATATTTTATCATTATTTGTTTAATGTTAATATTATTTTTAATTATATATTTAATTTTATTTAATAATTCATTTTTAATTAATTTATCAATAAATTTTGAATTTTTTAATTTTAATAAACAAATAAATTTAAATAACCTTAATTTAAATTATTTATATTCTAATCCTAAAAAAATATTAATTATTTTTATAATTTCTTACTTATTAATAAGATTAATCTTAATTAATAAGATTTTATTAATTAATTATAAACCCTTACGAAAAAAAAATTAATTTTTTTATGAATAAATCAATAATAAAAACTAATCCATTATTAAAATTTTTTTCAAATTCATTAATTTTTTTACCAACACCAATAAATATTAATTATTGATGAAATTTAGGATCATTATTAGGATTATGCCTTATAATTCAAATTTTATCAGGACTATTTTTATCTATACATTACAACCCATCAATTGATCAAGCTTTTAACAGAGTAATTCATATTATAAAAGATATCAATCAAGGATGACTTATACGATTAATTCATATAAATGGAGCTTCAATATTTTTTATTTGTTTATATATTCATATTGGTCGAGGAATTTACTATAATTCATTTATATTAATTGAAACTTGATCAATTGGAGTAATCATTTACTTAATAACTATAGCAACTGCATTTTTAGGATATGTTTTACCTTGAGGGCAAATATCATTATGAGGAGCAACAGTAATTACTAATTTAATTTCAGCCATTCCATATTTAGGAAATTCAATTGTTGAATGAATTTGAGGTGGATTCTCAGTAAGGAATCCTACACTAAATCGTTTTTATTCATTACATTTTATTTTACCATTTATTATTTTAATTTTAGTTGTTTTTCATTTAATATTTTTACATTTAACAGGATCAAAAAATCCATTAGGTTCAAATAGTAATATAAATAAAATTATTTTTTATCCATATTTTTTAACTAAAGATATAATCACTTTTATTATAATTTTAATTATTTTTTTTATTTTTATTTTACAATTCCCTTATAATTTAGGTGATCCAGACAATTTTATTCCTGCAAATCCAATAATTACACCCATTCATATTAAACCTGAATGATACTTTCTTTTTGCTTATGCTATTCTTCGAGCAATTCCTAATAAATTAGGAGGAGTTATTGCTTTATTATTTTCAATCTTAATTTTATTACTTTTACCATGAATAAATAAATATTATACTAAATACCCCAAATTTAATCCTTTCAATCAATGTTTATTTTGAATTTTCTGTTCCTCATTTTTTATATTAACATGATTAGGAGGAAAAGAAATTGAATATCCATATATTCAACTAAGACAAATTTATACAATCTTATATTTCAATTTCTTTTTCTCAACCCAATTTTTTAATAAAATATGAAATTTTTTAATCTTTAAATAAAGTTAATAAGCTATCATGCATATATTTTGAAAATATAAACTTAGAAATTAAAAACTTTCTATTAACTTATAAACTTTTATTCGCAAAATTATCTATATTACTTATATATATTATATATATATATATTTATAAATCCTAAATTTATTGCACTATTCTGCCAAAGTAATTAAAATTAAATTCTTAAAAATAAATAATATTTAAATAAAATTAATATATATAATATAACTATAATTATTGGTAAAATTTCATATCAACATAAATATATTAACTTATCATATCGTATTCGAGGTAATACCCCTCGAATAATAATAATAATTAAACAAATTATTGTAACTTCAAAAATAAATTTTATTGAATTTATCTTTGAACTAAAAAAAATTAATGAAATCCATATACTTAAAATTAATATTATTAAATATTCCCCTAAAAAAAATAAAGCAAAACTACCTCTTATATATTCAGTATTAAACCCAGAAACTAATTCAGATTCCCCCTCAATTAAATCAAAAGGAATACGATTTAAATCAGCTAAAATACTTAAAAAAAATATTAAAAATAAAGGAAAATTATTAAAAATTAATATTCTATTACATTGAAAATCTAAAAATTTTATTAATCTAAAACTTTCTCTATAAATAAATAAACATAAAAAAATAAAAAATAAAGAAATTTCATAAGATAACGATTGAACAATAGCTCGAATTCCACCTAATAATGAATAATTTGAATTTGAAGATCAACCAGCAACTAAAATTACATAAACTATTACACCTAAACAACTTATTAAATATAATAATGAATAATTAACTATAAATATATTAACTCTTATAAATAATCTTAAAATCACTATTATTGATAAAAAAAAACCAATTATTGGTCTAAGATAATAAATAAAATAATTTCCTTTTATTAACTTAATATTTTCTTTTAAAAATAATTTAATTGCATCAGAAAAAGGTTGTAAAATTCCAATCAATCCAACTTTATTAGGACCTTGACGATCTTGAATATACCCTAAAATTTTTCGTTCTAATAAAATTATAAATGCTACTCTAATTAAAGAACCTAAGATAATAATTAAATAAAAAATTAAACTAATTAAAAAAACCTTAATTATTATATATCAAAATAAATATTAATTATTATATATTAAAAATATATTTTTAAATCAATTTTATATAATAATATATTAATTTAATTCATTAATAAAAAAAATATTTCAAATTTTTAGTCCTTTCGTACAAAAAAATATTATTATTTTTATAGATAAAAACCGATCTGGCTTACACCGATCTGAACTCAAATCATGTATGATTTTAATAGTCGAACAGACTAACAATTTAAATTTCTACATTTAAATTATATCATAATTCAACATCGAGGTCGCAAACATTTTTATCAATTAGGTCTCTCCAAAAATATTACGCTGTTATCCCTAAGGTAATTTTTTCTCACAATTATAATAATAATCAAAAAATCATTAATCTATGTTTTTAAATAAATAAAAGTTAATTAAATTTTACTATCCTCCCAATAAAATATAATTAAATTAAATAACTTAATTTACAAAAAAAATTATTTATATTTAAATTTTATAAAATTCTATAGGGTCTTTTCGTCTAATAAATAAATTTAAGCATTTTAACTTAAAATTTAAATTCAATAATTTAATACTGAAACAATTTTTATCTCATTAGCTCTTTCATTCCAGTTTTCAATAAAAAAACAATTGATTTTGCTACCTTTGTACGGTCAAAATACCGCAGCCATTAAAATTTTTAATTCATTGGGCAGAACTGATTTATAATTAATTTCTATAAACCATGTTTTTGATAAACAGGTGAATAAAATATTTGTCTAATTCTTTAATATTAATTTTTAATAAAATTATAATTTTTAAATATTAAATTTTACTTATATCATCATTATAACTTAATTATCATAATTAAAATAATTTTTTTATATAAATTTAAAATTTAAATTTAAATCAATTTTTATTTACAAAATTTATAAATTATAAAATACTTTTTAAAAATTTCTATTACTATAAATATTTTAATTAAATATAAACTAAAATTTAATTATTAAATAATATTTTAAGCTTATCCCTAAAATATTTTTATTTAAATATTTATATATACATAATATATATATATATATATATCATTCAATATACATATAAAAAAATAAATAATAAATTCAATTTATTTCTAAAAAAACTAGATATCATTTAAATCGTTTAACATTTCACTACTAAATTAAAATTTATAATAATTTTTCTACATTAACTATCATAATAATTTAGATCTTTAAAATTCGAGAAATATTTAATAAAAATTTTCTTATTAATGACTCCTGATACAAAAGGTACAATAAAAAAAATCTACTTTATTAATTTTAAATTAAATTCAATTTCTTTACTTTCTCTATAATAAATAAAATTAATTTTAAACTAATACTAAAACTTAAAAAAAAAATATAATTTTAATTAACAAAAATAATCAACAAAAATATTTAATTATAACTTTAAAATAAAATTTTAACATAAATTTATTATTCTTTTTATTGTAAATAAATTATTTTTTATAAACTAAAATTTTATTTTTTTTCAATAAACACCTTCCGGTACCTAAACTTTGTTACGACTTATTCCATTTTATTGGAAGTGACGGGCAATTTGTACATATTCTAAAACAATTTTCAAATTAATTAATTAATTAATTTTACTTTTAAATCCACCTTCATTTTAAAAATTAAATTTAAAAATTCATATAATTTTAAATTATTGTAACTCATAAAATCTTAACTAAACTATATTTTGACTTGAATTATTTATATAAAACAAAAATTTTAATTATATTTTTAAAATATACCTAAAAACAGCAATACACAAGTATTAAATTAAGTAATTCTTATCGTGGTTTATCGATCACTCAACAAGTTCCTCTAAATTGAATAAAATACCGCCAAATCTTATAAATTTAATGATTTAACATTTAATACTTTAATACACAAAATTATCCTTTAATATAATAGGGTATCTAATCCTAGTTTAATATATAAATTTTTAAATTAAATTAATTCTAAATATATAAATTTTTAATTTTAAATATTTCACCACTAAAAAATAATTTTTTATATATAAATAAAAATTCTATTTTATTTCTATTGAATAAATTAATTTTAAATCTTAGTTTAACCGCTGCGGCTGGCACTAAATTAACCATTTATTATCATAAATATCTAAATCTAACTTACATTAATATTCTAAATTTAAATACTAAATTATAAAAAATTATTTAAATAATAAAATTTATTTATTACTATTATTAATCAATTAATTTTAAAACAAAAATTAAATTTTTTATAAAAAAAGTTTCAACTTTATTCAATTTAAAATAACTAAATTTTCATTTAATTAAACTTTAAACTTAACTTATAATTCATATTTAATAATTTTATTTAATTTAAATAAAAATATTTAATTTATTCCATTTAAATGAAAATATTTATTTTATTCCATTTAAATGAAAATATTTATTTTATTCCATTTAAATGAAAATATTTATTTTATTCCATTTAAATGAAAATATTTATTTTATTCCATTTAAATGAAAATATTTATTTTATTCCATTTAAATGAAAATATTTATTTTATTCCATTTAAATGAAAATATTTATTTTATTCCATTTAAATAAAAATATTTATTTTATTCCATTTAAATGAAAATATTTATTTTATTCCATTTAAATGAAAATATTTATTTTATTCCATTTAAATGAAAATATTTATTTTATTCCATTTAAATGAAAATATTTATTTTATTCCATTTAAATGAAAATATTTATTTTATTCCATTTAAATGAAAATATTTATTTTATTCCATTTAAATAAAAATATTTATTTTATTCCATTTAAATAAAAATATTCATTTTATTTCATTTAAATGAAAATATTTATTTTATTCCATTTAAATGAAAATATTTATTTTATTCCATTTAAATGAAAGTATTTATTTTATTCCATTTAAATGAAAGTATTTATTTTATTCCATTTAAATGAAAATATTTATTTTATTCCATTTAAATGAAAATATTTATTTTATTCCATTTAAATGAAAATATTTATTTTATTCCATTTAAATGAAAATATTTATTTTATTCCATTTAAATGAAAATATTTATTTTATTCCATTTAAATGAAAATATTTATTTTATTCCATTTAAATGAAAATATTTATTTTATTCCATTTAAATGAAAATATTTATTTTATTCC